CTGCATCCCCCTGACCAAACCCTCCCACATTAGGATTGCTTGTTAATGGTTGATCAAGCTTGATCGATTCCCCTTCTGAAACAAGAAGTTCTGGCCCGGGGGGTATAATATCAATGACTTGGCGTCCATCCGATGTATCGACTATGGATATTTCATATCCCCCCTTTTCTTTACGTAGTATTTTTCTTACTATACCTGTTGACGTAGCATTATAGACCGTATTGTTACTCTTACTACCATCAGGATAGATCTGTCCCCTTCCTCGGTTTCCCCCTACATATATGGGATATTTTAAGAAATGAACGTCTTTCTTCGTAGCAGGATCGGGGGAAAGAATGGGAAAGACGATTTCACTATATTTCTGACCGGGAACAGGGCCTATCACAAGAATATTTTTTTTATCGGGACGATAACTCTGAAAAGAGAGATTTCCTATCTTTTCTTTCAACTCAGGAGAAATACGGTCGGGCGGCGCTAATTCGAATCCCTCGGGCAAAATAAGAACAGCACCCACATTTAACCCTCCCTTTTTCCCATTAGCAAGAACTTGTTTCAGTTGCATATCATAAGGAATTCGAAGAACTGCTTCAAATACAGTATCGGGAAGCACAGCTTGGGGAACTTCAATATCCACGGGCTTATTAGCTAAATGGCAATTGGCACATACAATTCGTCCGGTTGCTTCTCGTGGGTTTTCATAACCCTGCTGCGCAAAAATGGGATATGCATTTGAAATAGATGTCCGAGTTATTACGTATATCATGATCGATACAGAAATCGATCCAATCATCTGTTCCTTTACCCAAGAAAAAGTATTTCTATTTTCCATGTCCAATCGCAGATCCCGGAATTTCTACAATAAATTAGATAGGTAGCTAAGCTAATCTAGTTCCCTATACACGAATCTGTTGTCATTCTACTGCAACAGTTGTACTGGAATGATGAATACCTTGAGCAGGTAGAAATAGAAAGAATTTTGCTAAAAAGGAAAAGGGCTTTCTTTCTAAAAGAAGAAAGATGCTAATTTGATTAATATCAGGAGATCAAATGAGTTTATGCTTCACTAATTGAATGATAAATGACTACAAGCGAAGGAGATAGACGGTTTAAATAAAAAAAGACCCAAAATTTCAAACATGTATCTAGAATCACTGGAAAACTACAAACAAAAATAGTGAAAATTAGCTCGTTAGGAGCCCATCCAAGATCATTATAGACCCAACGAATTAGTAGTTCCCAACCGCGGGTGGAGTGAAATCCAACAAAAAAATCAGTAACTAAAAGAATACTAAAAGCTTTTATTGAGTCATTTAAGTTATAGAGGAATTCCTGAACCCAAGAATTCAAAATGACAAGTTCCTCTTTACCCAGAAAAAAAGAACCACTTAGAATAGCCAAACAGATTATATTTGTCGAGAAATGCAAAATGATATGGAGATGATCCTCATTATCTATTTTGGCCAATTGTATTATTTCCTTGTGTATTCCTATAGGAGGTTTTTGTACATGTGTCTTAGGTTTCTCTTTTATCATTTCGTCCAAGAGAAAAAGTTCTTCTAATTCTATGAATCTTTCTAGAACCTTTTTCTCTTGAATATCAGTTAAGAGAGTTTCGGATTGCCTGGTATTCCACCAATTCTTAATCCAAAGTTCCAGACATTTGTTAAAAGAGAAAGAGACCCCCCAGGGCAAAAGTACGATAAATACAAGATATAGGAAAGAAGGCAATGCTTTCTTTTTTTTCATTTTTGATCTGTAAATTGAGTTGTTAATGAATCCGCTTCATTCGCTGACTCTATTTCATTCGCTGACTCTATATGATATTTCTTTTTCTTTGAAGCAAAAATTCTATAACAAGGTTTGAGACCTTGTATCTATTTCTCTTTTTTGTATACTAGTGGAATTTCATTGCATTGGGTTCTTTCTTAGATCTAGATGGAGTGGAATAGAGAAATAGAATAAAAAAAAGCGCTTTCGGATGAAAATGGAAGAATATTATGCCATATATCTAACTTGGACAAAACAAATTAGAAGCAATTTTCTCTTATCCTTGTTTGTTCCTTCCTTTAGATAAATACTCGAAAATCCCCTTACAATAACGAATCCAATTTCGAAGGGGCCTCCTCCCCATGTTGAGAAAATCTTCTTCCAATTCGTCCTCATTCAATTCATTTCAAAAAAATGCAATCGGTACTCAAAATACTTCAATTGGTACACGCAAGAAATAGGCCAATTCGGCAGCTTTTTGTTCTATTTCTCGTGGAGTAAAAAACTTCTCATCAGTACGAGTCAAGGGAATGACCCCCTGGCCCCGGATTTCCATATAAAGGATACGACGAGGATAAAGACCTTCTTTAACCTGAATTCTAATTGATTGGATATCCCGCATAAGGAATCGAAGGAAGACGCGACGTTTTATTCCAGGGAATCCCCAACGAAAAATGCACACTATTCCCTCTTTTCTATCGAATCGGTCATAACCACTGCCTACATTCCACAAAATAGTGCACCACAAGTAGGAGCTAATGAATAGGCCCGCGATTCCGTAGAAAGACATCACGACCCCCTGTGGAAAAAAAAGAATTTGTTGAGATGGAAGTACAGATATCATATTCTTACCAAGATAACTGGAAGCCCCAACCGATAAGAATCCTAGTGAACCTAGAAAAAGAATACAGGCCCAGAAAAAATTACCTCTTTTTCGAGAACCTTTTAGAAGTTCTATCCATATGTGTTCTGATCGCCAATTCATATTAGATATACTAAATCCAGCAGCGGTCGATTGAAATTGAGAGAATAAGCTAAATGATTTTGACTTTACTTTTTTTGATTCTGAAATCGCCTTCAGCAACGAGTACTCCTGTGAAATAATTGGTTAGATACATTGACTTTCTATTCAAAAAAAATTCGTTGATCCACTTAAAATAAAACTCACTATACCCGGCTCCGCATATGCATGCATTTATGCTCGTAGCCTATATCCGCATCCATAGCCGTTTTTCGTTTGTGTGTAGAAAGAACCACATACCCTACCATATTATATTACTTACACTAAAAAATATCTGTATTATGATCCTGCGTGGAAATACATTGAGAAAATTCGCCCCCGTCGGTTCTAGACAATCTTATTTTTCTGCACATAAAGAAATAAAGAAGCCATTGCAATTGCCGGAAATACTAAGCCTACTAAAGGCACGAAAATAGAAGGTAAGTTAAAATCCGTCATAGAATAAGTGTCTCAATTCAAATTTACTATTTCTATCTATTCGAAAAATATCTTAAGATTCTTATAATATAATTAAGTATATCTATTATAAGGAATATTGACTATTGTATTTTTGAGTTTGCAAAATAAAGATTTTTTTTAGAATACACAGGTATTCTAAAAAAAAAATGAATGGAATGGATAATAAGAAAATTGCAAAAAAAGAGAACTAATTAAAAATTCAAAAGATTTGATTTTTCTTTTCCCGTCCTCACGGCCTTTCTATCCTTCTAATCGAACTTGAAATTGGATTCAAAAGAAAGCGAGTGTGAAAATGAAATACCTCTTTCAGAATACCCTTTAAAAAAGGTCTCAGTACGACTTTTAGTCGAATGCGCCCATTTCGAATCCTAAATAAGTTTCGTCTACCTACTTCCACATGCAATACTTCTTCAACCACTCTCGGACCCCTACAAACGCAAGATGCGCGTCAGGTTTTGAAATAAGGATATCCCCCAGCCCCAGTATACCGAAACTCGCTCTTATCCTATCCCACCGGTTGTAAGGATTCAACCATAGGGCTTTTTAGTTGATTGATAGTGCCATAAAGTTAAAGCTTTTTTAGACTTTTTTATTAAGCTGTAATTTCCTTCCTGCATACGCGGTCCTCTATCCTCTAGAAGCTCATACAATAATGCGCGTTAAAGGCGGAAAAATAGCATACTCAATCAAAATCAAAGGGCAAATTCTCTTACTTACTACAGATCTCATACTACCCCCTTAGACTTTTTAAGGCGATATACCACCCAAAGGGTATGAAAATGCCGGGTGGAGTTAGCTTTTCGATGAAGACCCGTCCCGTGCAGCGAAGTCCTATTAGTAAGACCCCGCGCAAGACGCAAGAATGGATTATAGAAGAATATTATTCCGAATACTCCTCCGGACGCGTATAGTAGCATTGCGATTCCTAATCTTTTTTCATTGATTCTTTCCCAATACAATAAATAAAGACCCTTTTCTGTAAATACTGCGTATTTGATTCCATTATCATATGATAATACTTTATTTTTATTTATTGTATTATACTTTTATATATATTCTAAATATATAGAATAGAGGAATCTCTATTTGTCAAGTCTCATGATCGTATCAAGATCTATTTTTATTCGGCTCAATCTTTTTTTTTTTAAGATTGAGCCGAGTTTAATTGCAATTAATTAGAAGAATAAAGAAGAATTACTGCATTTCGTAACTGATTTTTTCTCTTTCTATTTCGCTTCTTTTTTATTTAGACCTTCTTTATATCTAGTTTTATCTACTTATCTAGTTTATCTACCGGCTCGAACTCGAATTTGATCGCCTTCCATACTTCACAAGCTGCGGCTAGTTCAGGACTCCATTTGCAAGCTGCTCGGATAATTTCATTACCTTCACGAGCAAGATCGCGTCCTTCGTTACGAGCTTGTACACAAGCTTCTAAAGCCACCCGATTAGCTGCTGCACCAGGTGCATTTCCCCAAGGATGTCCTAAAGTTCCTCCACCAAATTGTAATACAGAATCATCTCCAAAGATTTCGGTCAGAGCTGGCATATGCCAAACATGAATACCCCCTGAAGCCACCGGTATAACACCTGGCATGGATACCCAGTCCTGAGTGAAAAAGATACCGCGAGCACGATCTTTTTCAATAAAATCATCGCGCAATAAATCAACAAAACCTAAAGTCATTTCGCGTTCCCCTTCTAACTTACCTACTACTGTACCGGCGTGGATATGATCTCCCCCAGACATACGCAATGCTTTAGCTAATACACGAAAATGCATACCATGATTTTTCTGTCTATCAATAACTGCATGCATTGCCCGGTGAATGTGAAGAAGTAGGCCATTGTCGCGGCAATAATGAGCCAAACTTGTATTTGCGGTGAATCCCCCAGTTAAGTAGTCATGCATTACAATAGGAGCCCCTAATTCCCTCGCAAATACAGCTCTCTTAATCATTTCTTCGCATGTACCTGCAGTCGCATTCAAGTAATGCCCCTTGATTTCACCGGTTTCGGCCTGTGCTTTATAAAGAGCTTCGGCACAAAAGACAAAACGGTCCCTCCAGCGCATAAATGGTTGTGAGTTTACGTTTTCATCATCTTTGGTAAAATCAAGTCCACCGCGTAGACACTCATAACACGCTCTACCATAATTTTTTGCGGATAATCCCAATTTTGGTTTAATAGTACATCCCAAAAAAGGACGGCCGTACTTGTTCAACTTATCCCTTTCAACTTGGATACCATGAGGCGGACCTAGAAAAGTTTTTGAATAAGTAGGGGGAATTCGCAGATCCTCCAGACGTAGAGCGCGTAGGGCTTTAAAACCAAATACGTTACCCACAATGGAAGTAAACATGTTAGTAACAGAACCCTCTTCAAATAGGTCTAATGGATAAGCTACATAAGCGATATATTGATTTTCCTCCCCAACAACGGGCTCGATGTGATAGCATCGTCCTTTGTAACGATCAAGACTGGTAAGTCCATCAGTCCAAACAGTTGTCCATGTACCAGTAGAAGATTCGGCAGCTACTGCAGCCCCTGCTTCTTCGGGCGGAACCCCCGGCTGAGGAGTTACTCGGAATGCTGCCAAGATATCAGTATCCTTGGTTTCATACTCCGGGGTGTAGTAAGTCAATTTATAATCCTTAACACCAGCTTTAAATCCAACACTTGCTTTAGTTTCTGTTTGTGGTGACATAAGTCCCTCCCTACAACTCATGAATTAAGAATTCTCACAACGACAGGGTCTACTCGATATGGATTAGGCGTAAATGAAACCTTTGCAAAAATCTTTTAAAACAAAAAGGATATTCAATTAATATCAACTCATTAAAGAAAATGGAGGGCATGCTTAAGTTAATGAATATGTTTCATTCATATATAATGCGTACACCCTGTGTATGTTCTATCCTATAGGAATTCTACTATAGGAATTCGATAGGAATTGAGTTGTTGTTATGGTAAGTTAACATGGTTCGTTATTAAACCATGTATTTGATTCACCAAATCCATCATTATTGTATACTCTTTGATAGATATAGCGCAACCCAAATCAATCCCTAATCCTTATTTTACAAGTTCTTAATAGGCCCCTTTCTTATTTTGAATGTAAATACCTAAATACTAAGAAAATTCTCTGTTGACAGCAATCTATGCTTCACAGTAGTATATATTTTGTATATCGAAGTCCTAGATAGGAAAGTAGAGTAGGGACAGATCCTCCACAAAAGGCGAAATGTATATGAAAAAAAGATTGATTGAACTTTCCAACGGACTCATTCCATGAGTAAACGATTGAATGGGATTCGCTTGGGCAACGAAATCAAGTCCTGGTCCCCTTTTCTCTCTTATTGAATTAACTAATTCATTTCCTTTTGACTTTTGGATTTTTGGCTCTTTTTTTGGATTTGATTTGGCATTATTCAACAAGAAAAAAAGAAAAATTTCGACAAATTCCTTTTTTTTTGAAAATTATGTGATAATTATGAGAACCAATCCTACTACTTCTCGTCCCGGGGTTTCCACAATTGAAGAAAAAAGCACAGGGCGTATCGATCAAATTATTGGACCCGTGCTGGATATAACTTTTCCCCCAGGCAAGTTACCTTATATTTATAACGCTTTGGTAGTCAAGAGTAGAGACACTGCCGGTAAGCAAATTAATGTGACTTGTGAGGTACAACAATTATTGGGAAATAATCGAGTTAGAGCTGTAGCTATGAGTGCTACAGACGGGTTGATGAGAGGAATGGAAGTGATTGACACGGGAGCTCCTCTCAGTGTTCCAGTCGGTGGAGCTACTCTCGGACGAATTTTCAACGTTCTTGGGGAACCTATTGACAATTTGGGTCCTGTAGATACTAGTGCAACATTCCCTATTCATAGATCTGCGCCTGCCTTTATCGAGTTAGATACGAAATTATCCATCTTTGAAACAGGTATTAAGGTGGTCGATCTTTTAGCTCCTTATCGACGTGGGGGAAAAATCGGACTATTTGGGGGGGCTGGAGTAGGGAAAACAGTACTCATCATGGAATTAATCAACAACATTGCTAAAGCTCATGGAGGCGTATCCGTATTTGGCGGAGTAGGGGAACGGACTCGTGAAGGAAATGATCTTTATATGGAAATGAAGGAATCCGGAGTAATTAATGAAAAAAATATTGAGGAATCAAAGGTAGCTCTAGTCTATGGCCAAATGAATGAACCGCCGGGAGCTCGTATGAGAGTTGGTTTAACTGCCCTAACTATGGCAGAATATTTCCGAGATGTTAATAAGCAAGACGTGCTTCTATTCATCGATAATATCTTTCGTTTTGTTCAAGCAGGATCGGAGGTATCCGCTTTATTAGGGAGAATGCCCTCCGCAGTGGGTTATCAACCTACTCTTAGTACAGAAATGGGTTCTTTGCAAGAAAGAATTACTTCTACCAAAAAGGGATCTATAACTTCGATCCAAGCGGTTTATGTACCTGCGGACGATTTGACCGACCCTGCTCCTGCCACAACATTTGCACATTTGGATGCTACTACCGTACTTTCCAGAGGATTAGCTTCCAAGGGTATTTATCCAGCAGTAGATCCTTTAGATTCAACCTCAACTATGTTACAGCCTCGGATCGTTGGCAACGAACATTATGAAACTGCGCAAAGAGTTAAGCAAACTTTACAACGTTACAAAGAACTTCAGGACATTATCGCAATTCTTGGGTTGGATGAATTATCGGAGGAGGATCGTTTAACTGTAGCAAGAGCACGAAAAATTGAACGTTTCTTATCACAACCGTTCTTTGTGGCAGAAGTTTTTACCGGTTCTGCAGGAAAGTATGTTGGTCTTGCAGAAACAATTAGGGGATTTCAACTAATCCTTTCCGGAGAATTAGACAGCCTACCCGAACAGGCTTTTTATTTGGTGGGTAACATCGATGAAGCTAGCACGAAAGCTATAAACTTAGAAGAGGAGAACAAATTGAAGAAATGAAATTAAATCTTTATGTACTAACTCCTAAGCGAATTATTTGGGATTGTGAAGTGAAAGAAATCATTTTATCTACTAATAGTGGCCAAATTGGCGTATTACCAAACCACGCCCCCATTAACACAGCTGTAGATATGGGTCCTTTGAGAATACGCCTCCTCAACGACCAATGGTTAACGGCGGTTCTGTGGAGCGGTTTTGCGAGAATAGTTAATAATGAGATCATCATTTTAGGAAATGATGCGGAACTGGGTAGTGACATTGATCCGGAAGAAGCTCAACAGGCACTTGAAATAGCCGAAGCTAACTTGAGTAGAGCTGAGGGTAGGAAAGAATTGGTTGAAGCGAAGCTAGCTCTCAGACGAGCTAGGATACGAGTCGAGGCTATCAATTGGATTCCCCCATCCAATTGAAGACAATCCAAAGGTTTAGTTGATACAAAGAAAAAGGGAAGAGGAGTAGAAAAAGTTATTAGATAGCGAAGCGAAGTAAGTCCAATGCTATCTAGTAATTTTTCTACCTACCTACCTACCTACTATTGGATTTGAACCAATGACTCCCGCCGTATGAAAGCAATACTCTAACCACTGAGTTAAGTAGGCAATTTATCACCACAAAGGAAGACCCATTACTTCGATCGATTATAGATCGAATCCTTTTTATAAGCAATACTGCTCCGTTATTACTATGTTATATAGTAAGCAGATCAAAGGGATATCCTCTGGCATTAGAGAATATTCATCTTGACAAGAAATTATCTATATGTTAAGATATCTCTGACAAGGGCTATAGCTCAGTTCGGTAGAGCAACTCGCTTACACGTGCGCCAATGCTTTTCAAGGGAGCTTATTATGCAATGAACATAATTGATCTTATTGCAAAATCAATGTCTTACTTCATGGATTCGAGAGAATAGGAGAACAGTAGCCTGACAAACAGTCGGTTCAGTCCGATTCAGGTACCAATTCAGGTGCCTAATCAAATAGAACCCTTATTGATTTGCTAGTTGATAAGGTAAATATCCAGCCCACTAAATGCTAGGCGTAATGAGGATAAGGGCCTCCAAAAAACTTCTTTTCGTTCTATGAACTTTAAGGTGTATGAAGTCTCATAGTCAACTCTTGCAGCGGAACGATAGAGACTCCATTTCACTTAGGTTGATTTAATTTAGGCCGGAGGCAGACCTAAGTCAAGGTAATCCTCCTTTGAAACACTTTGGTATTGCTCCTAGATAGATCATAATACAAATAATCAATCAGAGCACAGGGAGCCATCTCATTATCTTTCCGTAAAGAAAAACTATGGTGGACTAACTGATCTTTACATCAGTTGATGAAAGAGCCCAATGCAAAAAAATGCATGTTGAGTCTTTGAAACAGTTCGAATCATTTCGATAATAATCCGTTTGATCTGTTTTACCGAGAAGGTCTACGGTTCGAATCCGTATAGCCCTAATATGTCCTATTTTTAGATTTTAGGATAGAGATCCTATGTTTCCTTTAGTATAGTTTTCATTTTCTCATTAGTACTTGTTTATAGACTGGACGGTCGCTTGCGCCATAGAATAGAGATAAAAGCATTACCACAGGCTCATTCTTCAAAATCATAGAGACAGGAAAAGAAAAACGAATTTCTATCAAATCAATATAAGGAAGGATCCCTTACCCTATTTGAATTCCATCCTCCTTCAAATAGGATATGCTCTAAGTCCCTAGACTTCCCTATAATAACTGCAATGATTTTCTCCATCTTGCGAATTCCTACTT